CAATTCTATCTTTCTTTTTTTATTATTCTTTATCTCTTCTCCTCACCTCATCATGCGAGATAGAGGAACCTTTTGTTATATTATCAGGGTAATGATACATCAACCTGCGAGTTCTTTTTATGAGGCACAAACGGGAGAATTTATCCTGGAAGCAGAAGAACTGCTGAAACTGCGCGAAACCATCACAAGAGTTTATGTACAAAGAACGGGCAAACCCCTATGGGTTGTATCCGAAGATATGGAAAGGGATGTTTTTATGTCAGCAACAGAAGCCCAAGCTCATGGAATTGTTGATCTTGTAGCGATTGAATAAAAAAAAAATAGCAGTAAGTTTAAGCAAATCGCCACTTTGCGATTTTCTCTTCTTACTTATTACCGGGTTTAATAATATTCTATTCATCTATTAAATAGAGAAGTAATTCATAATCATCCGGTTAGGATCGATCTAAACCAGCCCATTTATTATGTATACGATTCAACATGCCAACTATTAAACAACTTATTAGAAACACAAGACAGCCAATCAGAAATGTCACGAAATCCCCCGCTCTTGGGGGATGTCCTCAGCGTCGAGGAACATGTACTAGGGTGTATGTGCGACTCGTTCAGATCACCATTGGTAGAAAAAAAAGGGAAAGAAATTTTCCAGTATCAATGATCAGTACTAGTGAATAGTATAAAATGGAAGGAAGAAGGTCGTTCACTATCTATATATCGAAAACTAAAAAAAAAGATCTATTCAATTCTTCTATTGTATATGAAATTTATGGTTTCCGATGAGAAAAAATTCCTCATTGGTAACAAATAGTTATTCATTAAGCGGGGAAATCCTATTTTCAAAGCCGAAATCTTATGCCTATACTCTTGCAAAAACGGACTAAGAGGGTCAGCTACCCCATCCAATTTTCATAATTAAATACCGTTACTGTATAGGTAGATCTCGTTGTGAAAGACCTATTACTAGATAATTCATAGGTAGAGCCGAAGAATGTAAACTGTACAACTTGCTAATAGCATTGATTAAATGAAGTAAGGGACTCCGGTATATATAGAGGACCTCACCGTTTAAGACATAACCATAGAAACGATGGAATCCACTATTTCGTTATTCATTTCTATTTATTACTTTTTTCTGTTTTTTGATACCTAGTATCAATACTCGTTTCGAGGTAAAATGACTATAAAAAAAGAAAAGACAAATCGTGGTCGGGAAGGTTATAGTAGCAAAAGCCATTGGAATTTTTATTTTATACATTGGAAGAATCCGTTTTGTTATTAATAAACTAGGAAAAGGGAAAAGAATAACTGAAAGAAAGGAAATCAATTAGTTATTCATGAAAGTTTCATTTATTCAATGACTAGAATTAGACGAGGATATATAGCTCGGAGACGTAGAACAAAAATTCGTTTATTTGCATCAAGCTTTCGGGGGGCTCGTTCAAGACTTACTCGAACAATTATTCAACAGAAAATAAGATCTTTGGTTTCGTCTCATCGAGATAGAGATAGGAAAAAGATAGATTTTCGTCGTTTGTGGATCACTCGGATAAATGCAGTAATTCGCGGGAATAGAGTATCCTATAGTTATAGTAGATTAATACACAATCTGTACAAGAGACAGTTGCTTCTTAATCGTAAAATACTTGCACAAATAGCTATATTAAATAGGAATTGTCTTTATATGATTTCTAATGAGATCAGATCATAAAATAAAAAAGGAAATTGTAAGGAATTTGTCAGAATATTTTAAATGGAGTTCGCTGGAGAATGAACTCCGGGAAGGTAGAGTAGAAATTAGTATGATAAAGAGAATATGATAAAGTCGTTCAAAATGAAATGAGCGAATATGTCCAATATCCAATAAAAAAAAGATTTCTTCTTCTTCCCCAATTTTTTTCTTACGATTTTTCGAACAAAATATCAATCTGTGTTTGAGTTCGGATTTTTATTTGGGTTCAATTGAGGAGTAAAGTAAGTCTACTTTTTTTTATTTATTTATGGTTCTAAGACCAGTAGCTCCGGCGGTCGACTCGCTTCTTTCAAATTGTTTCTCATTATTAAGAAAAGGTAACAAAGATAAAATACGAGCTTGTTTTATAGCAATAGTAATTAATCGTTGTTGTTTTAAGGTTAATCTATTTACCCGTCTAGATAATATTTTTCCTTGTTCACTAATAAATCGACTAATTAAACTCATGTTTCTATAATCAATTCGATCCCCCGATTGGATCGGGGGCAAACGCCTACGAAAAGATCGCTTGGATTTAAGAAAGAGTCGCTTGGATTTTTCCATGGTTTGTTTATTCCTTATCCTCAAAATCCTATTTCAATTTGATCCAAAAAGATTTCAAATTCAAAATATAGGATTTGATTTGGCTTTTTTTTTAGTTAGTTATATTATGTTAACTAAAATGAAAATATATAGAATAATATGCTATATATAGAATATGTCCTTTTCGTGTTACTTGTAAGAGTGACACACAGGCACTTGATTCGAGTTATTTCTTTATCTCCCCGTGAATCGTATGTTTGTAACAATAGGGACAGAATTTTCTCAATTCCAATCGACTAGGCGTATTGTGTCGATTCTTTTGAGTAATATATCTGGAAACACCCCTTGATTCCTTATTAAGACCGTTTCTAACACAGTTGGTACATTCTAAAATAACCGTTACTCGGACATCTTTACCCTTGGCCATGAACCTCCTTTGCGTTTTTGATTCAACCAATTCTTCTACTTTCTGCGAAAAAAGAAATAAAAAAATAAGAAGTAAAACAACAAACTAATATTTAGGTATATTTTGAATCGAATTCGATTCAATGTACAGTATTTTATTAAAAGATCTTGTATGATCTTCTTGCCCTAGACACATTTCTGTTCTCACAATATTATTTCTAAATGGAATTGGAGAAAACCCGAATTTCGCCGAGGTTGAATCTACTTTTTTATTTCTCTTTCCTCCTTTCTTGATTATACTTCTACTTAATATATTGTATCGAATTCGATTTTTTCTAAAAAAAAAAAAGAGGGGGAGGGATTAGTCACAAATCTTTTGATTCTACCTCTAATCTTCTTCACCCCTTCCCATGTCAATAACTAGAATGAAAAAAAAGGGAATGTCAACGCATCCGGAAATAAACGATTGATCTCTATCAAAAGACCTGCTAAAGCCCCAAACCATAGAGTACTTAGTACCGGTGCCACGGAAAGATATGTTTTTAGATCTCGCATTTTAAATCCTCCTTCTTTATTCTTTTTATTTATTGTATTATTTATTGTAATGCCTAATGTTAATACATATATGATCCGATATAATATATATGTAAGTAGTTAAGGACCGCTTGTATTTGTACACGGAATTCCTAATTCCAATTGAAATCTACAATGATTCGGTAGATAAGATTTTTCTTTTCTTAAAACCGAAAAAGACGTCCCTTCCGACTGAGCATTCCCAAAAAATATTCCCTTTTTTAGTTATTTTTTACGATGGGTTTCATATTCATGTGTATATAAGCCTTCTACTATTATTATATGTTACATGAGAATAAAAAAAAGAAATGGCAAGATAACTTGGATATATCAATGGAGAAAATAAGGATTTTGAAAACAAGACAGGGATTCTATAAAATGACACTGTAGACCAATTGAAAGGGATGTAGCGCAGCTTGGTAGCGCGTTTGTTTTGGGTACAAAATGTCACGGGTTCAAATCCTGTCATCCCTACCTATTACTTCTCGTCTGAGCAGTAACGAGGGATTTATTGAAATCGATTAAAATCAGGCATACATAATCTTTTTTTATTATATCATATTCTATATGATAGTCTTATGCATACAAGATGTATTCGGGTTATAAAAAAAATCCTCTTCTTTTTTTTTTAGTTTTAGCTAGTGTGATAATGATAAGAAGATAAGAAAGCGCTCTTAGTTCAGTTCGGTAGAACGTGGGTCTCCAAAACCCGATGTCGTAGGTTCAAATCCTACAGAGCGTGATTCCATTCTTGGTTAGGTTAGTCCCAAAATTACAATTAAATAATTGACCAGTAATCTTAATTTGACCTCCTTTGGATTAAAGAAAAGAGGAGGTCAATTAAAAAAAAAAGATGTTAATTAATTTAATCAAAGATCCAACTGATCACCACGTCTGTATTGTAAATATGCAGTTACAAATAATCCAGCTAAAGTAATAGGAATTAGACCTAAGACAATTCCAAATAGAAAAACTTCAATCATTTCAATTTTTTTGAAAGGGAAAAAGGAGAGGTAATATCTATCCCTACATATTAATCCGCATTGCCCATGAATCTCAATGACCACTAATTGGAAATTGACTCTCTAAGGAAATATAGAGTCTATCAATACCACAGAAAGATTTCTTTTTATGCGTTGTGTTCATTCAATTAATTTCAAATAAGTCGTATCTTGGTCAGACCAATAAAGAGAGCTGAGGTTATAGTTAAAGCTGCTAGTAGAAAACCGAAATAACTAGTTATAGTAAGCATGAAGATGAAGGAGCTAAATGAAATGTGTTCTTTTTATACATATGTTTAGAAAGCACTTCCCTAAATTTCAATATACGAAGATAAGCAAAAATACCAATTCAAATGAAAGAATAAGTTCAATTGATAGTTGTTAATTCATCAATCATTATAGACGGGATTAACAAAAACATAGAGTAAGGGAGGTAGAAAAAGAGATCAATTAATCATTTGTAATGTCTACCTATCCCTTAATTTCGAATCAAGTGATTCATTAGATAATTCTTGAGCAGACTAATATTAAAATAATAAAATAGTAAGAAATTCGAATCCATATAGAACAAAATTTGAAAATCATTTATCTTTTCTTTTGATCTTTTTTTTTAATCGTATCGAATCTATTTTTCGATTTTAGAATAAAGAGTGACCTTATAACAATAACACCTTTTTTTCTTGTCATTTGAGATATTATGTGAATGAATCTACTCCTGAATTTAATGAGTAAAAATGAAAATAAATAAA